GGAAAGTTTAAAAATCATTATATAATAGAATAGTCCAGAAATATAAGAAATATAATAGAATAGTCCAGAAATGGATATCCTATTCCAGAAATTTATATCATAGCCCAGAAAGTCCAATAGAAAGGAAAAAGAGAGGTTCGGTTTGCGATGTTTTTTCAACCTTTTATACTGGATAATCTAGTATCCTTATGCATGAAGATAATGAATTCGCTCGTTGTGGTCGGACTCTATTATGGATTTCTGACCACACTCTCCATAGGGCCCTCTTATCTTTTCCTTCTTCGAGCTCGGGCTATCGAAGAGGGGACCGAGAAAAAAGTATCAGCAACAACTGGGTTTATTGCGGGACAGCTCATGATGTTCATATCGATCTATTATGCGCCTTTGCATCTAGCATTGGGTAGACCTTATACAATAACTGTCATAGCTCTACCGTATCTTTTATTTCAGCTCTTCTGCAAGAATCACAAACACTTTTTGAATTATGGATACAAATACAAGAATCCAAATTCAATACGTAATTTGCGCATTCCAAGAATATTCTTTAATAATCTAATTTTTCAGCTATTAAACCCCCTTTTTTTACCAAGTTCAATGTTAGTAAGATTAGGAACTATTTATATGTTTCGATGGAACAACAAATTGTTATTTTTAATAAGTAGTTTTGTTGGTTGGTTAATTAGTCACATTTTTTTGATGAAATTGATTGGGTTAATATTATTTTGGATAAAGGAAAATAATTTGATTCGATCCAAAAAATACATTATGTCAGAATTAAAAATTTCGATGTCTCAAACCTTTATTGTTTTTTTATTTATTACCTGTTTATACTATTTAGGCAGAGCACCATCAGCCTTTTTTATTAAGAAATTGTCCGAAATTAAAGAAAGGAATGCAATTGATAAAAAAAAAACTGTTGAAAGAACTTCGGAAACGTCAGGAACTAAACGAAGGAAACAAGGACAAAAGATATCTGACAAAGAATCTATTTTTACGCAAAAAGAGAAGGAGAAAGAGATCTTACGATTTCAAAAACCTCTTGTAACCATTCTTTTCGATTATAAACGATGGAATCGTCCATTTCGATATATAAAAAATAATCAATTGGAAAATGTCGTAAGAAATGAAATTTCACAATTTTTTTTTTATATATGTCAAAGTGATCGAAAAGAAACACTATTTTTTACGTATCCACCCAATTTGTCGACTTTTCTAAAAATAATGGAAAAAAAAATATCTTTGCTCACAAAAGAAAAAAACGCCTGTCATAAATTGTCTAATTATTGGAGCTTTCCTAATGAAGAAAAAAAAAAGACACTAATGAGTAATGAATTTTTAAATAGGGCAAAGTTTCTAGATAAGGAATTTATTACTCTGGATATAGTCGAAAAACGAATTGGATTGTGTAATGCTGAGACTAAAAAAAAATACTTACCTAAAATATATGATCCCTTTTTGAACGGACCCTGTCGTGGACGAATCAAAAAATCTTTTTCATGCTCAGTAAAAAGTCAAGTAAAAAACAAAGTAGAAAATGAACTAAAAAACGAAACTTTCCCCAAAAATAACATTTGGAAAAATAAGATTAACGTTATAGTTCAAAATAGTAATTATCCAGAATTTGGTCCGCAAATAGATACATTTTATATCAAACCATTATTAACTCAAATGCGTTTTTTTCTGAACTTAATCAATAAATTTTCGGTAAAATCGGTATCAAGCTTGAATTTTGACGCACTTTATTTATTTCGAGAACATAAATCAGGAAAAAGGGATTTAGAAGAAAAAAAAAGAAAAATAGAATTATTATTCGACACAATTAGAATTGATCCAAACAATAAAACAATTGTAAATAAAAAAAAACGTATTGGAATAAAAGAAATCAATAAAAAAGTTCCTCGCTGGTCATATAAATTAATAGACGAATTGCAACAACTGGAGGTAAAAAATCAAGCAGAAAGTTATGGGATTCGTTCGCGAAAAGCCAAACGTGTAGTAATTTTTACTAATAAACTAGAGAAGGACGATACTTCTAATGATATTAGGGATGCTGATAATCCTGATAAAAAAAAGGAATTGGCTTTAATACGTTATTCACAACAAACGGATTTTCGGCGAGATATAATAAAAGGATCGATACGCGCTCAAAGGCGTAAAATACTTAGTTTGAAACTATTTCAAATAAATGTATATTCGCCTCTTTTTTTGGACAAATTTGAGAAACCTTCATTCTTTTCTCTTGATATTTTTGAACCAATGAATTTTTTTTTTCTGTTCAAAAATTGGATACGGAAAAAGACAGAATTTAAAATTTCGGATTATACAGATAAAAGAACAAAAAAAAGTGAGAAACAAGAAGAGGACAAAAAAAAAAAAAACGCAAAAGAGGAACAAAGACGTATAGAAATAGCAGAAGCCTGGGATAACATTATATTTGCTCAAGCAATAAGAGGTTTATTATTACTAACCCAATCGATTCTTAGAAAATACATTATATTACCTTCATTGATAATAACGAAAAATATTGTTCGTGTACTATTATTTCAATTTCCCGAATGGTCAGAAGATTTTAGGGATTGGAGTAGAGAAATGTATATTAAATGCACCTATAATGGCGTTCAATTATCCGAAATCGAATTTCCTAAAAAATGGTTAACAGATGGTATTCAGATAAAAATCTTATTTCCTTTTCGTCTGAAACCTTGGCACAGATCTAAGCAAGGACCCTCTGAAAACCAAAAGGATAAGGATCCAATGAAAAAAAAAGAGGACTTTTGTTTTTTAACAATTTCGGGAATGGAAGTAGAATTGCCCTTTTCTGAGTTCAATGTTAGTAAGATTAGGAACTATTTATATGTTTCGATGGAACAACAAATTGTTATTTTTAATAAGTAGTTTTAAAAATAATAAAAAATTACTAAAAAGATTAATAAAAAAAATAAAAAACATAAAATATATGAAGAAATGCGTCCCCCCCCTAAATATTTGAGAGACTCCCCCATAAAAAAACTTGTAATACCAACTCCATTTGGAATTCCATCAATTACTTGTCTATCAAAAAAAGAATTAAGTTTAGCTAATTGTCTGACACTCGCAATTAAAGATATTCCATAAAAAGCATCTATGTAACCCCGATTATATGACCAATCATATATGACATTTCGTATTTTATCTGCAACCGTTTTTTTAAGAACGTTTTTTTCAACTAAATTAAGTAAGTTCAAATTTTGTAAAGGCGAATAAACAGGCTTATAGAAAAAAGATGCTATAAATATTCCGAAAAAAGCTAGACTTACTGAAAAAGTAGCATTTGTGAAAAATTCATACCAATCCACAGAATTATTTGAATTTTGATGTAAAAGGTCTATAGACGGAATTAACAATTTTGATAATATGTCTAAATCTATTCCTTCTTGGTTGAAATTTATTCCTATGGCCCCAATCAACAAAGTAAATAGTACTAATAAAAGCATAGAAAATAGCATAGTATTGTCCGATTCATGAGGATAGGAAGAACAAGCAGTCTTTTTAGTACCAAAAAAAGGAATATAAAAAAAAAGACGTGTTATGCTTTTCACATTTCGATTAATTCGATGTGGATCTAGCTTTGTCCGAAAAAAATAAGTCCTTTCATTATTATTCATTGTTAATAACCCTAATAAATGAATTTTATTTTTAAAAAAAAAACATCCGTCTTTACCCCATAAAGATATTGAATATAATGAATTATTTTTTTTTCCATTGAAATTCTCAAAATCAACATTTAAATATCCGTCAAAAACAAGTAAATAGATCCGAAACATATAAAATGCAGTTAATCCTGCCGTGGAACAAGCTATTATTGCGAAAATTGGTGAATACAACCAACTATCATTAAGAATCTCATCTTTAGACCAAAAACAGGCAAAGGGCGGAATACCACAAAGCGAAAGTGTACCTATTAAAAAAGAAGTTTTTGTAATTGGCGCATGTTTTGTTAAACCACCCATAAGAACCATATTTTGACTCTTATCGGGAGAATAACCAACAATAGTTTCCATTGAATGAATAATGGATCCGGATCCTAAAAACAACAGTGCTTTTGAATAAGCATGAGTAATCAAATGAAATAAAGCGGCTCGATAAGAGCCCATACCTAGAGCTAACACGATATAACCTAATTGAGACATTGTAGAATAAGCCAAATTTCTCTTAATATCTTTTTGAGCAAAAGCTAAAGTAGCTCCTAAGACTACTGTTATTATACCTATGAAAGCTATTACATTCATTATGTAGGGTATAACTATGAAAAGGGGAAGAAGTCGAGCTACAAGAAAAATTCCCGCCGCTACCATAGTCGCAGCGTGTATAAGAGCGGAAATTGGAGTAGGTCCTTCCATAGCATCTGGTAACCATACATGAAGGGGGAATTGGGCAGATTTAGCAATGGACCCACAAAATAACAAGAGGGCACACAAAATAACAAAAAAAATATTAACTTGATTATTATAAATCAAGTTATTGAATATTTGAAACAAATCCCGAAATTCCAAACTACCCGTTATCCAATAAAGACCCAAAATTCCTAATAATAAACCAAAATCTCCTACACGATTAGTTACAAATGCTTTTTGACAAGCATTTGCCGCAATAGGACGTGTGAACCAAAAACCAATTAATAGATAAGAACACATTCCAACCAATTCCCAAAAAATATAAATTTGTATCAAATTAGAACTAGTAACTAACCCTAACATTGAAGTATTAAAAAGACTCAGATAAGCAAAAAATCTCAAATATCCTTGATCATGAGACATATAATTATCACTATAAATAAGAACCAGAATGCCAACAGTAGTAATTAATATTGACATAATAGAGGTAAGTGAATCAATCAAGTAGCCAAACTCTAAAGAAAGATCATTATTTATAGTCCAAGACCATACATATTGATAAATAAAACTTTTATTGATTTGATGAATAGACAGATCGACCGAAAAAATCATAACTATACTTAGAAAAAAAATACTAGGAAAAGCCCACATACGGCGAAGATTTTTTGCTGTCGTGGGAAAAAGTAGGAGCCCCACTCCTATTAATATAGGAACCGGAAGTGGAATGAAAGGTATGATCCATGAGGATTTATGTATATATTCCATAAAAAAAAAGAAAATAAAGAATACAAAATATTTTTATTCTTAATGAGTTTTGTTTCTTATTCGCCGGTTTTATCTCTTTTGTAAAAGTTTCGGTTAATAAACAAGTGAACATATAAACAGAATTATCTATTATTAATTTTTCTAAATCTTTGCGCAATACTTTCAATATTGCGAAGTACAAAGTCAAAACGGGCCAATAACCAAATTTCGAAGTGAAAAAAGAAACTTTGTATAAATAAAATAATAAATATTATTATTGATATTGATAAATAAAATTTTTTATTTGAATAGAAAAATAAAATTTGTAAAAAAAAACGGTTGTTATTCAACGTTTTACTTTAACATAGAAAACATAAAAAGGGGTAATTCGAAGAGATAAAATATATGGCTACTTAAAGAATAATTAATTTTCATTTACAAAAAAAAAATGTCTTTCACATCGAACTTTATCTAGAACTGAAAAAATTATAGTAGTTGGATGGCAGTTCCAAAAAAGCGCACTTCTATATCAAAAAAAAAAATTCGGAAAACTTTTTGGAAAAGGGGGGGGTATTGGACAGCATTGAAATCTTTTTCATTAGCGAAATCTATTTCTACAGGGAATTCAAAAACTTTTTTTGTATAACAAAAAAACAAGAAAGTTGAATAATCTGAATTAGATGGATTCAAAGAATATGTTCTAATATACAATAGAATAGCTAATATAGAATTGTCTATAATTGGATTTTATTATTAAATTTCTTATTAATTATTAAAAATTTTTGTATTAATTTACTAAATTTTTTCTAATTGTAATAAATAAAATAAATAAGAATTCGAATCGAATTCTTATTTATTTTATTTATTAGTTTAATGTTTACTAAAAAAATATAACATTTTTATCGAGTCTTTCCATATCGACGATTGACTAAAAATAGGTTATTATGATTTCGAGTAAGCCGCTATGGTGAAATTGGTAGACACGCTGCTCTTAGGAAGCAGTGCTAGAGCATCTCGGTTCGAGTCCGAGTGGCGGCATGGCATTTGATCTTCGAAAAGAGTAAGTCCTATAACAAATTCAATTCCCAATTTATATTCTATTCCTAGTATTCAGACCTTTCTTTGTTTTTATTTTATTTTTATGATATTTTCAACCTTAGAGCATATATTAACTCATATATCGTTTTCGGTCGTATCCATTGTAATTTCAATTCATTTGATAACTTTATTAGTAAATGAAATCGTAGGGTTATATGATTCGTCCGAAAAGGGCATGATAATAACTTTTTTCTGTATAACGGGATTGTTAGTTACTCGTTGGATTTTTTCTAGCCATTTACCATTTAGTGATTTATATGAATCATTAATCTTTCTTTCATGGGGTTTTTCCATTTTTCATATGCTTCCATGTTTACAAAACCATTTAAGTACAATAATCGCACCAAGTGTTTTGTTTACCCAAGGTTTTGCTACTTCGGGTCTTTTAACCAAAATACATCAATCCACAATATTAGTACCCGCTCTTCAATCCCATTGGTTAATGATGCACGTAAGTATGATGATATTGAGTTATGCAGCTCTTTTATGTGGATCATTATTATCCGTAGCTATTTTAGTCATTACAGTTCGCGAAGTCATACAAATTGTTGGTAAAAGCAATAATTTATATTTTTTAAACGAATTGTTTTCTTTTGCTGAGATCAAATACATAAATCTGAATGAAAGAAACAATGTTTTACAAAAGACTTCTTTTTTTTCTTATAGAAATTATTACAAGTCTCAATTTATTCAACAATTGGACCGTTGGGGTTATCGTATTATTAGTCTAGGTTTTATCTTTTTAACAATAGGTATTCTTTCAGGAGCAGTATGGGCTAATGAGGCATGGGGATCATATTGGAATTGGGATCCAAAAGAAACTTGGGCCTTTATTACTTGGACCATATTCGCGATTTATTTACATACTAGAAAAAAAAAAAAATTGGAAGGTGTAAATTCTTCAATGGTGGCCTCTATGGGGTTTTTTATAATTTGGATATGTTATTTTGGGATCAATCTATTAGGAATAGGACTACATAGTTATGGTTCATTTATATCTAATTGAATTAAGGTGAGTAAAAAAAAGGAGGATGTGACAACTACAAATATAGAAAGCATATATATTAGATTAAATATTAGATTAAGAAAAAAACTTCCCATAAATCGTCGAGAACCCTTTAAATCAAGTAATATAATGATTCAAGGGGTTCTCACAAACAACACAAACATATTAGATTACAATTCAAATTCATTTTTTTTAAGTTAATCCAACAGAAAATTATTATCATTTTTTTTCATTGTCAGTAAGGTTTAGTTCTATTTTTTCTTTTTTTGTTTTATTAAT